GCCTCAAACGTGTCAATATTCTCACTAATGGTACGTAAATGTAACTCCTTGTTCAAAGAACTATTCAGAGTGCCTCGAGCTCCCTTTAAAACTTGTTGGAAAACCTGTTGTCGGACTTGCTGAACCGCCCTTTGGTGGTCAAAACGAATGGTTTCATTTTTGTAATTTTCTAATTCTTCCAAAGTCTTATAAGTTGACTTAATCAAATTCAATTTTTCTCGTTCTATCTCCGAGTATCCATTCACTCGGAATTGATCTGCTTCCCTTTCGACTTTCCGTAAGCGAGCCCGGGCTTTTTCCAGCCGTTGAATGGCCCCCCCCTGCAGTTCCTCTGAATTTCGAATAGTATTCAGGATCTTCCGTTTTCGATTATCTAATAAATCACTTAATGAAAGTAGATTATCTTTCCATTCATCTCAAAACTTACATGATCCCTTCCCGAACCAAACATGAATTTTTCGATTCATTTGGCTCTCACACTCAATTACTTCAACTTTTTAAGTATGGGGGCAATTCCCATATCTTTTTTTTTTAATGTAATGAGCCTATCCTCTACCTCTCTTCTCTATTCATATTCCAAGATGTCGCGACTAATCACTAATCCAAGACCAGAATATTTTGAGGACTCTTCTGACGGAACAAAACAAAAATATTGAATTGTCAGCAAAGTTGTTTCTTTTTTTCGTCAAATCCAAAGAATTCTTCTTACTTTATATTATACACAGGTCACCGATTCAGCATAAAAAGCGGTTGATTGAAATATTTCAAATATTTTGCATTCCAATAAAAGAAAAGGCTCAAATAATTTTATCGACATGAGTGTTTTATATCGAAAAAAAAAAACAAATTCCAATTATTCATTTTGCAAACATTTCTATTCTATATTAATATAGTAGTAGAAAGAGTACCATGCTGCGTCTGGACTTCAAACAGTTTGGTTTAGCTTTAACCATGTTAATGACCCCACACTATTGGTTTGGTTGATAGAGAATCAAAGTAGATTTACCAATGAATCACGAAATGCTATGGTTCTTAAATATGATTTGAAATTGATTCAGAAGTAATTCGCGGAATCGTGCACCTTTTTCGATCTAGTTATAATGAAAAAAAGTACAGCTGGTTGGATCCAGCCTATTCTTGAAATAAACAACTCGCACGCACTCCCTTTCCAAAAAAGATCAATACACCAAGGACTACACTTAGATTTATTGGATTTGTTGCTAAAATATCGGTATTAAACCCGAAACTCCCGGCAAATGACCAGCGAACCAAGGAAACGAAAGAATCGGTTATATTTTTCATATTATCTCCTCTTTTAGATAGACTAAAAAAAAAATACGTAATTTGCATATTTATAGGATTAAACAAAGGGATTCGCAAATAAAAGCGCTAATGCTACAACCAGTCCATAAATTGTTAAAGCTTCCATAAAAGCCAGACTAAGCAATAAAGTACCTCGTATTTTTCCCTCCGCCTCGGGTTGTCTCGCGATACCTTCTACAGCTTGACCCGCAGCAGTACCTTGACCTACTCCAGGTCCAATAGAAGCAAGCCCGACGGCCAACCCAGCGGCAATAACAGAAGCGGCAGAAATCAGTGGATTCATGATAAGTTCCTCGCACTAAAATAAAGAAATAGTTAATGATACAATCGTCCAATGAATTATGACTTAATTATTCCATCGCTAAGATTCATCCAGTCGAAATAATTAAGAACTCGGAATTGAAGTAATAATAATATTAGTATTAAACCATAAAAGCTACTTCGATATCTCTTTTTTAGTTCCGATCCACAGGATTTTTGTGAATCCATACAACTTTTGTTCTTCCATTTCTTCTTTCCAAACCCTTTTTTAATTCTTCGTTCGTTAGTTTTCTTTATTTCATCGCTTTATTCATTCACATTCAATTCACAGGCAAAGACGAAACCGAAGAATTTCTATTGGAATCTCTATCTAAGTTCACAATAGTAGGGCGGATTAGATATCTCTTTAGTTGATATATAACTATCAATATCTAATATCATATATACATGTCTTTCTTCCATAACGTAAACCAACTATTCATATCTTCATATCTTAGATTCAAACTATTCGTATCTTAAAGTCAATCGTATTCTAGAATCATTCTTGGAACCATACACAAGAGTTGGCTTAGAGTCATTAGATCCCATATACCCAATTCTGTTCCCCTCTCCCAATCAACCCATTTTTTATGAATCTCGTTTGGCGAATCATTGCATAGAAATAAACATAAGTATTTTATTCCGGTAAGGTCATTCACTTTAATTATTTATTAATATTTTCTTTTGGTCAATCGTTGAATTGAATAAAATCAACTAAAATGGGAATCATTCTAGAAAGCATCTTTCTTTTTCTTTTTTTTTTTTAATCACACACCGTGTAAATTGTGATACTACGATACTATAAGAATTTTTATATTAAGAATTTTTATTCAAATAATGACTCCTTATATTTGAATTGAATGAACAAAACAATAGAATGATAATATTTATTGGCAGGAGTATGATATAATAAAGCCAAACATGAATTTTAGGAAAAAGATCTTTTTGATCTCTTTCCTTTTTTACAATTCCCCAATATCTGAATTTTTTTTCTATGACTCTTGGTCGTATATCCCGTATTTGTCTATTTCTATTTGTATATTGATGTTTCCTAAGTGGATTATCTTTAGTTACGCATACACTGCGTTATTCTAAGCTAAAAAAAAAAAAAGAGATTATTTCGAAAACTAGTCAATGATGGCCCTCCATAGATTCGCCTATATAAGCCGCCGCTAAAGTTGCAAAAATAAGAGCTTGAATACCGCTTGTAAATAATCCAAGGAACATCACAGGTATAGGAACCACTAAAGGTACTAAAGAAACAAGAACAACAACTACTAATTCATCAGCTAATATATTCCCGAAAAGTCGAAAGCTAAGTGATAAAGGTTTTGTGAAATCTTCTAAAATGTTAATGGGTAAAAGAATTGGAGTCGGTTGAATGTATTTACTGAAATAACCTAATCCCTTTTTAGAAAGACCTGCATAGAAATATGCTACTGACGTGAGCAAGGCTAAAGCAACGGTAGTATTGATATCATTCGTAGGTGCAGCTAACTCCCCATGGGGTAACTGTATTATTTTCCAAGGTAAAAGAGCACCGGACCAATTCGAAACAAAAATAAATAGAAACATAGTTCCAATAAAGGGAACCCATGGACCATATTCTTCTCCAATCTGAGTTTTGCTCACGTCTCGAATAAATTCAAGGACATATTCGAAGAAATTTTGACCGGCAGTCGGAATAGTTTGTGGATTCCGAACAGCTATAAGGGCTGAACCTAATAAGATAGCAATTACAACCCAAGAAGTAATAAGTACTTGGGCATGGACTTGTAAACCTCCTATTTGCCAATAGAAATGTTGGCCTACTTCCACACCGGATATATCGTATAACCCTTTTAGTGTGTTACTGGAACATGATATAACATTCATATTGCCCTCTAACAGAAATAGAACTTTAAAAAGAATTATTTTGATTCAACCCTCTCCCTTTCGACTTGTATACTTTAATTAGAATTATCCGTTTTGAATACCCGCTAATCACATAATATCCACAGTTTTTTTTTAATTTCTTTTCTTTTATGCGATTCAAGAAGAGTAACCGATTCCAAAAATCAAAAAATCCATGTAGTTACCAAAAAAATTTATTTATCTTATTATTAATCAAGGATTTCGTATATAGCTAGAACGACCCTCACAAATTGCAAATACAAATTTATTAAGAATTAATCGGATTGAAGCTATAGCGTTATCGTTTGCTGGAATCGAAATATCTGCGAGATCGGGGTCACAATTTGTATCGATTAAACAAATTGTTGGAATTCCCAAAGCGATACATTCTCGAAGAGCCGTATATTCTTCTTGCTGATTAACGATGATTACAATATCCGGTACCCCCGTCATATATTGAATCCCGCCCGGATACGTTTGCAAGCGTGATAATTGTCTCTTCAGGATAGCTGCATCTCTTTTTGGAAGACGGTTGAGTCTCCCCGTCTTTTGTTCCGCTCTCAAATCCCTGAACTTATGAAGTCTCGTTTCTGTAGTGGACCAATCCGTTAACATACCACCGAACCTTTTTTTATTAATATAATATAATGACATATAATGACACCGGGTTCTTATTGCAGCTCGTGCTACTAAATCCGCTGCTTTATAACAAGCTTCTGATAAAAAACGAGCAGTTCTTGTCAGATTTGTAATATGAATACCTTTCTGTTTTGCTGAGATATAAGGTGACATTCTAGGATTCCATTTCCTAGTACCATGACAAAAAGGAATTCCTGCTTCCATCATCTCTTCAAAATTGATATTCCACTATCTTCTTGCCATTTCTCCCCATACTTCCTCTTTTTTTTATCAAAAAAAGATTTGATAAAAAAAAGAGACGAGGTGCCCTGAAATAAATAATTGTTCCAATGGAACCTTCTCTTCTACCAGAGATTGGCCATTGATACACAATCCAGGCCATTCATTACTTTCTATTCGTTATTATCTTTCTTTTCTTACTATTAAGAAATCAAAGGATCAAAAATAGTTAAGAGAATCCGCTCCTTAGGACTCATTAAATCCTCTAAATGATTGTTCTGATGTATCATGTAAAGTCTTTGAAATGCAAAAGTCTAATAATTCTCTGTGGTGTAAGAAAATATCTATCATCCCCCCCCCGAATAAATTCTTTTTTTTTTTGTTTCCAAAAGAATATTGTTATGCTGCCGTGAACAGTGCACTAATGCTTTGAATCCGGTACCAACGGGTATCATCCCCCCCAGAACAACGTTCTCTTTCAGGCCTTTCAACCAGTCGATACGACCCCGGAGAGCTGCTTTTGCTAAAACCCGAGCGGTTTCTTGAAAACTTGCTTCAGATATAAAACTTTGAGTATTCAGAGATGCTCTCGTTATTCCCAATAATATAGCTCGATAACAGATCGCTTCTTCCAAAGCACGCCCCGTTCGCTCCGCTCGTAACAATCCAATAAGTTCGCCGGGTAAAAAAATATTAGACATTCCATCTTCTGAAACCAACACTTTTGATGTTATTTGACGTACAATGATTTCGATATGTCTATTATGGATTTGGACCCCCTGGGATCGATAAACCTTTTGGATCTTATTAACCAAAGAGATACGACTTTGCACTATAGTTAGCTCAGCACCAATTAAGAATCCCCAAGGAATCCCAAGAATTCTTGTTATACGCGCGTTCCAACCCTCAACTCTTTTTTCTAGGTTCATCGATATTGAATCAATCGAACGCACTTCTAACACCTGTTCTACTTTTGGAAGACCCTGCGTTATATCACCAGATCTTGATTTTTCATATATAAATGTAATTAATGTATCTCCTTCATAAAGGATTTCTCCATAATGCCCATGAACTGTTGCTCCTGGAGTAGCCAAATAAGGCTTAGCTGATCTTATTACTACAGAGCCAGCTTGAACAATTAAAACTTGACCTGATTTGAGGTGTGGTCCATTTGTGGCTATACATATATTTTCACAAATAAACTGCCCAAGACTTATTATTGTGTACATTTCCTCACAATAATTATGATGGATAAAATCCCAATTCAAATTAAATGGATTCAAAACAATCTTACTGTCTGGATCAGGATTAGAAATTCTCTCGTTTTCATCCATTAAATAAAATTTACGTACTTGAAAAGTCTGTTTTAAATTATCAAGTTTCAAATAGTTAGTTACCGAAACCGGATTATAAGTTATTAAATAGTAAAATGAATAAAAATTCGCAATTTGAAGGACTGTTCCTAAGGGTCCCAACGAATTCCTAATTGGAATTAGAGGATCTTTTTGAATGTGAATTGATTGCTTTATCACATTATGATATTTGATATCGTTGAATGGACCCATTCGAAAACAATTAGATGATGACAAAATTATCAAAGATTGGCATTCCTTATTTCTATTCAACAAGGTATGAATAGTTCCTTGATTTTGGCTAAGTGATTGTTGAACCCTTGCCTTGAAATAAATGGAGTAAAACGGATTTATATTGGTGCGATCTGGACCATTATCAGAGATCAATCCTGGACTTGACGGAGCATTCCTTTTTCTGATATACGGAATATGGGATTGCACTAAGTCGATTCTTAGGAAATCTCGAATCATACCATTTGTACTTACTTCAACAAAGGAAGCACAGACCTCTTCGACGGAAGAACTTTTTTTGTCTTGGTCCCAATTCAAGACTAAACAAGTTCGAACTAATTGAATACTTGTGTCAGAAATACCCCGAAAGGGTTTGCCCTTTCCATAAAGGATATAATTGACAACTCGAAGGTGCATATTATCCTTTTCCCGCAGCAGATCCTGGGGGAAGAGTGTTGCTAAATTGATACCGTTCGCTATTTCATATGTGACTACGGGTCGAACCAAAACAAAATGCTTTTTCTTGGTAGGTGTGATCCGTTGGACATAGATCCATTTTTTCAATTTTTTTGATTCCCGGGCGGATCCCTTAAGTTCTTTTTTTCCCGTTTCCGGCGGTATCAAGATGCCACTGTGTCGGGATATCTTATCCGTTTCCCCAGGAAAATGGATATCCCCAGAAAAAACTTTTAGTTCAATCTTTTTTTTTTTTTTCTCCACTCGGACCAATCCGCCCACTTGGCTTCTTCTATTTAAAGCGATTCGGGTATCTACTCCAATGATACTATTATTCCGTACCATTACGTAAGAAGATTCGGGTAAAATATGCACTTCCTCGGGAATGAAAAAAAAGCGATCGATTTTCATTTGAAATTTTGGCTTGATTTTTTTGACTCCTCGATACTCAATCAAGTCCTCTTTTTTGACGATTGAATGCGCCCCTATAGTCCCATATTTAGTAATTCCTGAATTCTTTCTTCTGTATCGAGGATCATCAAAATAAGCAAGAATACTATTTTTACGGAAAATACCCTTTATGGGTATTTCAATCGAGATACCTGAATGGGGCATTAGTTCTTTCTCTTGTTCTTGAATGGATTGGAACGGAATGAGAAATTGATTTCTTCGCCTTTTTGCCAATAAATCAGAATTCTTGTGGAGAATTGCAGGATGTATGAGATTACAATGACCAATACCTACGATTCGATTAAATCCCGAATAATCAAAAATACCATCTTCTTTTTTATCAGAAAAATCTGACCTAACTAATTGGTGTCTCACTTGATCATTATTCACTGAGAGGCTAGAAATATATCTTCGTTCGACAGAATGAGAATGGATGTTCAGTTGATCTTGATCCTTGTGGAGTGAAAAAGAAACTACACCGGATCTGCACGAACCTCCTGATAATATCCATAAATGACTTGTTTTTGGTAAGAGCCGGACATTACTATATTGAAATTCGGGTGCATGGTACACGTCGGTACTCCAGTGCATTTCTCCCTCTGAGTCAGAATAAATATGTTTTCGAACCCTCTCCTTA